TATTCTATTATTCATTAAACATATGTATCTTAGCATATATTATTTTATTGGTTATTGGTTAAATTTATTGGTTAAATCGATTTATATATTTATATATATATATATAAATATATAAATATTTGAATTTTAAGCCCTTCATTCGCGAGGAGCCGTATGAGATGAAAATTTCATGTACGGTTCTGTAATAGAGATGGAAAACGATCAACTATAACCCCCAAAGAACCAGATTTCGTAAACAACATAGAGGAAGAATGAAAGGAATATCCTATCGGGGTAATCATATTTGCTTCGGAAGATATGCTCTTCAAGCACTTGAACCCGCTTGGATCACATCTAGACAAATAGAAGCGGGACGTCGGGCAATATCACGAAACGTCCGCCGAGGTGGACAAATATGGGTACGCATATTTCCCGACAAACCGGTTACAATAAGACCTACCGAAACGCGTATGGGTTCGGGAAAAGGATCTCCCGAATATTGGGTAGCTGTAGTTAAACCTGGGAAAATACTTTATGAAATGGGTGGGGTCTCCGAAAATATAGCCAGAAAGGCTATCTCAATAGCAGCATCCAAAATGTCTATACGAACTCAATTCATTATTTCAGGATAATAATTAGAACCAAAGGAAAGAGGTCTTTAGTTTAGGATGAAAAAAAATGCAATTGTATAGCTTCCTTTTTGAACACAGAATATTTTTTTATTTCAATCTTTAGACTAAAAGAAAAAGAAAAATGATATGATTCAACCTCAAACCCATTTGAATGTAGCTGATAACAGCGGAGCCCGCGAATTGATGTGTATTCGAATCCTAGGAGATAGCAATCGACGATATGCTTCTATTGGTGACATTGTTCTTGCTGTCATCAAGGAAGCAGTACCAAATATGACCTTAAAAAGATCCGAAGTGATCAGAGCTGTAATTGTACGTACTTGTAAAGAATTAAAACGTAGTAATGGTATAGTAATTCAGTATGATGATAATGCTGCTGTTGTTATCGATCAAGAAGGAAATCCAAAAGGAACTCGAATCTTTTGCGCAATCGTCCGGGAATTTAGACAGTTAAATTTCACTAAAATAGTTTCATTAGCACCCGAGGTATTATAATATAAAATAAAACAAAACCGTGATAAATATATCTATATTATTTATGAATAAAATAGATTAATTAATATATTATATCTTACACATATCTCTTTTTTGTAGTAATTATTATAAGCATTAGAAATAGAGAATTTTTCTAAAATATAAATATCGAATATTTCTTATTGAATTCTATATTTATATTTCATTTTTGAATATTCGATTTTCAATATATTCTATTCTATTATTATAGATATATTATTAATATATATTATTATAAATTAATATATATTATTATAATTATATATATATATATTATTCTATATTATTAGAATTATATATATATATATTATTCTATTATAATAATTATTCTAATTACTAATAATAAAATTTGATTTATTATTTGATTTATTTTATTAAAAAAAAAAGAGCATGTTGATTATATCGAAAGTAAGGGACAACAATTATTTTCGTTTATCATGGGTAAGGACACCATCGCTGACATAATAACCTATATACGAAATGCTGATCTGAATAGAAAAGGAACGGTTCAAATACCATTTACAAACATCACCGAAAACATTGTGAAAATACTTTTACGAGAGGGTTTTGTTGAAAACGTCAGAAAACATAAGAAAAACGACAAATATTTTTTAGTTTTAACCTTACGATATAGAAGAAATAAGAAAGAATCATATAAAACTTTTTTAAATATAAAACGGATCAGTACTCCCGGTCTACGAATATATTCTAATTATAAACGAATACCTAGAATTTTAGGAGGGATGGGGGTTGTAATTCTTTCAACTTCTAGAGGTATAATGACAGATCGAGAAGCTCGATTAGAAAGAATCGGCGGGGAAATTTTATGTTATATATGGTAATCTTTCTGATATCCGAATTATATGAGAAACTTCTATTCATTTTTGTTAAAAAAGAGAGAGAAAACACAGGTTTCTAATATTATCCCTCATATATTAGTGAAGAGTTTCACTGGAATTAGAAGAAAATAAAAGAAAAAGGATTGACGAGGATTTAATTACTGAATAAATAACTTCCCAGAGGTATGCTTCAGGTTCCTTTATACTTTATATAATAATGAAAATTTGATTCTAGACTATGTTTTCGAATTCGAGACTATGTTTTCGAAAAGGTTCGACATACTATTTCTATATTTATATGTTCTGTTAGACGATCGGGAACGAAAAAAATGAAAATATAAGTCATTCAACTTCAACATTTTTTTTTTTTTTGGGGGGGGGTCAAAATTGAAAGAAACCTTATTTTCTTCCAATCAAAAAATAGATTTGATATTAACTTAAAGAATAACAAATATGAAGATAGGAGCCTCTGTTCGTAAAATTTGTGAAAAATGTCGATTGATTCGCAGGCGGGGACGAATTATAGTAATCTGTTCT